TGATTCCTAATATAAGCGTTAAAATAGGGCCAAGTATCCATATGATTCCATAGACTTCTTTTAAGGATTCCAATCTATAAAAAGAATTGATAGCTTGTGTTGTATCGATTATCATTTCAACGATCAACTTCTCCCATAATGATATCTATGCTACCTAGTATCGTCATAATATCAGCCAATTTCATTCTTTTAACTAATTGTGGAAGAATTTGCAAGTTGATAAAACCCGGTGGTCGAATTTTCCATCTCCAAGGAAAAACACTCTGATCTCCTATCAGAAAAATTCCCAATTCTCCTTTTGGGGCTTCGACTCTTACATAAAGTTCTTGCTTGGACAATTCAAAGGTTGGAGAAGGTTTTTTACTAATAAATCGATATTCAAAATCATTCCATTCAGGGTCTTTTAGTCTATTAAAGCGCCGGATTTCTAAATTCTCATAGGGTCCACCCGGAATTCCTTCCAGAGCTTGTTGGATAATTTTTATGGATTCTGTCATTTCACTGATTCGTACTAAATACCGAGCTAAAGAATCCCCTTCTTTTTGCCATTGAATCTCCCAGTCAAATTCGTCGTAACATTCATAACGATCAACTTTACGAAGATCCCATTGTATTCCGGAAGCTCGTAGCATTGGCCCCGATAACCCCCAATTTAGTGCTTCTTCTGTGTCAATAATGCCTACACCCTCAACTCGTTCTAAAAAAATAGGATTTCGTGTAATAAGCTTTTGATATTCAGCAACCCCGCTTAAAAAATAATCGCAAAAATCCAAACATTTATCTATCCAGCCATGAGGTAGATCAGCAGCAACTCCTCCGATACGAAAATAATTATGCATCATGCGCATACCGGTAGCAGCTTCGAATAGGTCATATATCAATTCTCGTTCTCGAAAAATATAGAAGAAGGGGGTCTGTGCCCCAATATCTACCATAAAAGGGCCAAGCCATAATAAATGGGAAGCGATACGACTCAATTCCAACATAATAGCTCTGATATAGCTAGCCCTTTTAGGTACTTGAATATTGCCTAGCTGTTCGGGTCCATTTACGGTTATTGCTTCTGTGAACATAGTAGCTAAATAATCCCAACGCGTTACATAAGGCAAATATTGTATAATTGTTCGATTTTCCGCAATTTTTTCCATCCCTCTATGTAAATAACCCAATATTGGGTCACAGTCAATAACATCTTCACCATCGAGAGTAACAATCAGTCGAAGAACACCGTGCATTGATGGGTGGTGAGGACCCATATTGACTATCATGAGGTCTTTTCTTGTAGTTAGTGCAATCATAAGTTTTTCTCGAGTCATTATTCCATGGATTACTAAAAGTAAAAAGAAGTTCATCAAAATTGAAATGATTAAACTCAAATGGTATCACGCTCCAACCAAATTAACGAGTTTTTATCTCGCGAATATCCAATTGACCAATTAATTCTTTATAGCGTTCTCTATTTCTTTTTGACAAATAGGCCAGCAGTCGTTGACGTTTTCCCAAAATTTTTCGCAAACCTCTCTGAGATGAAGAGTCTTTTTTGTGCAATTCCAAATGTGAAGTCAGTTTCCTTATCTTAGTGGTGAAATTGAATACTTGAAATTCAACAGACCCCCTGTTTTCTTCGTTTTCTTTTTGAGAAATAACCGAAATTAATGAATTTTTTACCATAAAAAAATCCCCCTTCCCTTTTTACAGATATGGATTTTACCGATCAGTAATAATAATGCTAATGCCATTAATTTGAATGTGGTATATACAATAATATAATCCGAATTTCTTTATGAACTCCTAATTTTCTGAATTCAAATCAATTAATGAAATTGAATTTAGATAGGGATAGAAAAAGATTGGTACCTTTTCCGATCGAAGAATTTGAATTTACACCTAAAATGATAAAATGAATAAAGTTCTAAGGTTCTGTTGATTCATTTCGAGATCTAATTGAAATTGAAACATTAATGAAATGTGAGACAAGATATGTGATCTCTATATTTGTTTGCTTTCATATACCCTATATACCATACCCTACGATTACTATATTATTATATAGGGTAATAGGATAGGGTAATAGGATATATAGAAAATATGTATTATCTACCAAATTTTAAATTTTCAATCGTGGATACAGATGTACTCTTAACATACTGAAACGACTGCCATTATTCGTATCAAACCAATAACGATTCATACAAGCTAAATCTTCTAATCGATAATTAGGCCAAAGAAAAAGCTTTAATTTCATTAATTGATTTTTCTCTCTATCAAGGTGCTTATTGTCATGTGAAACTTGGGTGCTGTTTTTTCTGTTCTTTTCGTTCGAAAATACTGGATTTCTATCTATATCCTTTCTATTCTTTGAATTGAAACAAATTAGAATTCGCAATTTTCTACGACGTCTAAACGATAAAATATTTTCAGGAACAAGCAAATCAAAACGATTTTTATCTCGATTTTCGGTTATTCTTTGATGTGTTGAAATAGCTTTACCAAAATGATTCTTAGAAACATATCTTTGCTCTTGGTATTTTTGATTAGTTTGGTGTTTACTCTTATGAATCAACGAAATACCTATGGTTTGATACATAATAAATTGTCCATCTTTTTTTCCAGACAGACGAGTGGGTTCTATAATCAGTACTCCCCTTTTCATCAATTCTGTAAGAGTTAAATTCTTCTGAATCAGCATTATATCCAAACTCATTTCTCTCTTGTGAATCGAGGATATAGTAATTTTTCTTGGATCTATGAGTCTAAGCAAGAGGCAATATACCTTGATATTATTGATCATTCTTTGATTTAAAGTATCGCCCCATTTCAATTGAAAAAGCAAATAACGTTTCAGGAAGAAATCTAGTTCTGCTTCCGTCTTGTTTTTGTATTGTTTTTTATTTTTCCCTTTTTTCATGTCTGACCTTACATAATTTTCTTCAATATCTTTTTGTTGTGAGAGAACGGATCCAAGATCTCCTCGACTTAGGGGTTCTTTTTGATTTCGATACTTTTTTTTCGATGGTATCAAAAAATCCTTTTCATTGATCTTTTTATTTTCATTTCGATTGAAATTTAAAAGAAGTAATTTACTTGGTATAAACCAAGGTTTCATTTTATATGCACTATAAAGTAATACAAATTCTGGGAAGAACCAAGATTCCAGGTTTAATATTAATATGGGATGCTTTAGCATTTTTTCATTCATTCCCATCCAATCAAAAAACCCTTTGTGAGAATTTGGTGGATTTTTTTCTGGAATCATAAGATAAGAAAGATCTTTTTTAGAAATTATTTCAGCATTATTAGTAAGAATTTGAGTATTTTGATTCCTATTGGTATCGATCATGCTACAGGCACCAATATCGACTTTTTGTCTAAAATAAAAATTGAGAATTTTCCAATCAAAATATTTTCTATCGGTCATTTTTTCCATATATAGAGTAGCGACCCTTCCTAGATTATTATTTAGATGATTATTAATAGGTATGTTTCTCAGCATATCATCTTTAGACGTGGAAGAAATCTCTTGGTTCTTATTTCCTTGAAATGGAGATCTATAAAAAAAGCATTCCATTTTATTTTCATAATTAAGAAATTTATATGATAAAAGATCATACCTATAGTTTTTTTGAAAATTCTCTTTTTCATTAGCTAATGAATAGACTTTAAATGGTTTTTGTTTTTTGGAATCAATTAATTGGTCTTTTTCATATGAATCCCATTTGCTTACACGTTCCCTTTTAACTATATCACGATCACGCTGATGAACCGTATTTCGCCATTTTTCTGGTATTAATCTAGACCATTTTATCTGAAAAAAATTGTATTGATAATGTCCTCTTAACCAGTTTTTCCATTGATTCATTTCATAACTCGGAAGTTTCTTATCCCCCAATTTTGAATGAACCACTTCTCGCGTTTCAAAAGAATCCTTTATTTCGGGTTTAATAAAAAAAGGGATTCCTTGATAGTGAAGAACAGATCTTAATTTATACGAATTACTAACTTGGATTTGTGATAATTTGTAAAATACATATGCTTGTGATATGTAGGATAAGTCATAAAAATTGTGTGAATTGGTTTTACTATTACTAATATTATCAAGTGATTTTGAAACAAACGGAATTGGATTTTTCTTTTTTTTATTAATTATTTCTTGTTTTCTTGAATTATTGTAAATGGATTTATCAATCATTTTTTTTATTAATTCAAGAAAAAGTTCTGTATTCATTTTCGGAATATTAATGCTAGATAAAAATATATCTGTGTATATTCTTTCAATAAAAAATTTCAAAAAAAGGGGTAATTTACAAATTATTCGAGCATTTCTTCTTTTTAATATTTTCCATTTTTCGAATCTGTTAGCATTATAATTTGTGTTGTTAACACCAATAAGATTATTTATTCTTGGAGTTACTTTTTTTTTCTCTTTTGAGATTATTTCTATTTGATTTAAAATTGTACTTGTTCGATCAGCCAAATCCTTCATTTTTTTTTCTGTAAATGACGAATTTGTCCAACTCGGAGATGCAATTTGACTCAATGATTCGTGAATTAGCTGATTGCTTATTAGAGAATCTTTTTCTTCTTTAAATTCTCTCGATTCATATATTTCGACTTCTCTTAATCGAAATAATATAATTGGATTTTTTTTTGAAAGTTCTTTTATTTTTTTGTTTATCAAAATAACACTTTTGATAACCCATTTTTTTGCTTCTTTTGAAAGTTTTCCGAGTAATTGAGTTTTTCTTTTGAAAACTATTAGAATCCGAAAATACTTCTGTTTTAATTTTCCAATTTTTTTTTTTAATTCCCTAAAAATGGGTTTAAAAAAGGAAAGTCGTTTTCGGGGCGAACCAAAAGGAAGTTCGGCTTCCATCCCCCAAACTGTTAAAAAACAAAAATCATTGTTTTGTTTTTTCTTTTTCATTAAATCTCTCTGAGAGGATCCTCGTTTCGATTTGTTCCAAGGTTTCAAAGAGAAAGGAAATAAGATTTTTATCTGA